AATTGTAATAGTGTAATAAATGATACACAGATTTTAAATTAGTGGATGGGTGGCCAGTAGGCTTTGCTCTTTTTTAGGGTGTTGCTAGAGCTTATAGAAAAGTCAGGACTAAAGTTTTGAGTTTATAAAATATTTTAATTCTTTAGGATTATGCCTTTAGTAATTTGCATTGGCGCTTGTGATATTGCAATATTATATATACACAAATTAAATAAGCAATAAAATTTTTAAGAGGGAAAAACTAGTAAAATTTGCTCTGTTTCCGGGGGGTTTGCAGACACAATGGAATTTTACGAGTTTAAGGGGGGTGGGGGGGTTTAACCCGCAAAAACCGAGAGGGGCATTTGATAGAAAAGTTAGGAGTAAAAATTATCTCTTATGCTCTTGATATCAGTTATGCAATTCATAAAATAAAGTTTAATTACATTCATACATTTTCCATGCGGGCAAGGAAATGTTCAACCTTATTATAACATTTCTGTATGCACTCTGAAATGCCAGGTGAAAGGAAATAGAAAAAAGGAACCAGTAGCACTATAGAGTGAACGCCCGGCATGGTGGGTAACGAGGAGTATGTATTCCACCATTAACTTATGCAAGCGTCAAGGAATGATAGGGGAATGTATTCAATCTATGGCCCTGAAATAGGAACCAAATGCCAGGAATAATTCACTGTGTGCTACCCCCACGATTTTTGTCCTTGACCATCAATAAACGTGTACATTAAGAAATCAACTGATGGTGGTCTCTTACTGCATTTGACTCTGACTTGCAGGGGTGGTGAGTCCTGGTATATCTTAACCGATGAGAGTTATGATAGGACAATTCAATATCGTCTTGTATTTTACAATTTCGGAAAGAGTTAAATTAAATGGTTTTTGTCTACCTTAATTTTTATTTGATAAGTTTATGTATGAAAATTCCTACAATTTTGAAAATTTCATTAATGTAGGATTACATTATTTTAAATGGTTAAAATAAATTAATGGGGTTAATACATACATGTATTAGAAAATACATGTATGGGTGGCAGTGTCCGGCACAAAGAATAGTTTGAATTAGAATCCTAGCTTTGGGAGTTAGGGGCGGAGGTTAAATTCCTCCTTCTTTGAGCAGTAGGGGGGAGTTTAACCCTCGACCTTCGGTTTACAAGACCGATGCTCTGAGAGCTGAGCTACTAGTGCTTATCATCCGAGGATTTTATTTTCTACTCATGCTGCAGTGGGGGAGAGGACTAGGAATAGGGAGAAGTAGAGGAGGGAGGCTACTTGACCAATAATAATAAATGGGTGTTCAACAGGTATACCTCCGATTCATGTAAGGATTGCTACGTCTGCGATTAAAAGTCAAAAGAGGATTTGGGTGAGAGGACGGAAGGTGAGGCTTCGTTGTTTAGAAGTGTGAAGGAAGGGAACAGCTATCAGAACTAGAATAGAGGCTAGAAGAGCAAGAACCCCTCCCAGCTTGTTGGGAATAGAACGAAGAATGGCGTATGCGAAGAGAAAATATCACTCGGGTTTAATGTGAGGAGGTGTTACAAGTGGGTTAGCAGGGGTGAAGTTTTCTGGGTCTCCTAATAGGTTGGGGGAGAAGAGGGCGAGGGCAATTAGTGTGGTAAGCAGGAAGGCAAAGCCTAGGAGGTCTTTATAGGAGAAGTAAGGGTGGAAAGAGATTTTGTCTGCGTCAGAGTTTAGACCAGTGGGGTTGTTGGAGCCTGTTTCGTGTAAAAAAATGAGGTGGACTAAGGTTGCTGCTGCAACGATGAAGGGAAGGAGGAAGTGGAAGGCGAAGAAGCGGGTTAGGGTGGCGTTGTCTACTGAAAATCCACCTCAGATTCATTGGACAAGGGTGTTTCCTATATAAGGGACAGCGGAGAGGAGGTTGGTAATTACGGTAGCTCCTCAGAAGGATATTTGTCCTCATGGGAGGACGTATCCGACGAAGGCGGTTATTATAACAAGTAGAAGAAGTACTACTCCAATGTTTCATGTTTCTTTGTAGAGGTAAGAGCCGTAGTATAGGCCCCGTCCGATGTGAAGGTAAATGCAGATGAAAAAGAAGGAGGCTCCGTTGGCATGTATATTGCGGATTAGTCATCCGTAGTTGACGTCTCGGCAAATGTGTGCCACGGATGAAAATGCTGTAGAGATATCGGAGGTGTAGTGTATTGCTAAAAATAGGCCAGTTATAATTTGGGCAATAAGGCAGAGGCCTAGGAGGGAGCCGAAGTTTCATCAGGCGGAGATATTAACGGGGGCGGGGAGATCTACTAATGCGTTGTTTGCAATTTTTAGTAGGGGGTGGGATTTTCGTAGGCTAGCCATTAGGGTTCTTATAGTTGAATACAACGGTGGTTTTTCAAGTCATTGGTCTAAGTTAGAGTCTTAGTGAGAATAATGTCTTATTTGATGTATGTTTTGTTGTTTGGTTTGGTGTTAGGGCTAGTGGGGGTTGCATCAAATCCGTCTCCTTATTTTGCCGCTTTGGGGTTGGTTGTAGTGGCGGGTGTGGGGTGTGGGATTTTGGTGGGTAGTGGGGGTTGTTTTTTATCTTTGGTTTTGTTTTTAATTTATTTGGGGGGAATGCTCGTTGTCTTTGCTTATTCAGCTGCGATAGCAGCTGAACCTTATCCAGAGGGGTGAGGGAGTTGACCCACTTTACGGTTAGTATTGGGTTACGTAGGGGGTTTGGGTGTTGCGTGAGGGTTGTTGGGTAAAGATTGGTATGAGGAGGATTGGGTTGGTTTTGATAGTGTAGTGGAGTTGTCCTTGTTTCGGGGAGATGTGGGGGGAGTTTCATTGATGTACTCGTCTGGGGGGTGGATATTGATTGGTGGAGGGTGGGTATTATTGGTTACCCTGTTTGTTGTTTTGGAGTTAACCCGTGGATTGGGCCGAGGGGCTCTTCGGGCTGTTTAAAAAAATAGGAGGGTGAGGGTGAGTAGGGAGGTAAAGAAAAATAAGGACAAGTAAGTTTTGATTACCCCCTGTTGGATGTTGCTTGTGGTTGTGATGGGGTGAAGAATAAGAGAAAAAGCAGCTTTGGGTCCTGATTTTTCTAATCAAGTTTGGTCAACAGTTTGGGTTGCAATGGCTTGGCCAAGGGCTAGGTTGGCTCGAGGGATGAGGCGGTGAAGGATGAGGGGAAAGAATCCTAGTATATTGGAGAAGTGATGGGAGGTAAGGTTGGGGGCTAGTTTAAATTGTTTTGATGTGAGGGAGGCGAGTTCTAGTGCTATAAGCAGGCCGGAGATAGTTACGATCAGAGCTGTGATTTTTAGATAGGTGGGCATAGTTATGGTAGGTGTGTTTAATGGCAATATGTTTGAGGTAATTAGAAGTCCTGCAATAATACTTCCTCAGGCTAGGCGTTTAATGGGGTTAATAACAGCGGGGTTGTTTTCGTTAATTGGTGGGAGAGGGTTGAAGCGGGGGTGTCCTATTGAGACGAAAAAGATAATTCGGAAGCTGTAGATTGCTGTAAAAGAGGTGGCAATGAGTGTGAGGATGAGGGCTCAGGCGTTTAGGTAGGATGTGTTGAGAGCTTCAATAATGGCATCTTTTGAGAAAAAGCCTGCTAGGAAGGGGGTGCCTGTTAAGGCTAAGCTTCCGATAGTGAGGCAAGAAGAGGTAAAGGGGGCTAGGTGGTGCATTCCCCCTATTTTGCGGATGTCTTGTTCATCGTTTAGGCTATGAATAATAGAGCCGGAGCATAGAAAGAGTATGGCTTTGAAAAAGGCGTGAGTGCAGATATGAAGGAAGGCTAGTTGTGGTTGATTAAGTCCAATGGTAACTATTATTAGGCCTAGCTGGCTTGAAGTTGAGAAAGCTACGATTTTTTTGATGTCATTTTGGGTGAGGGCGCAGATTGCAGTAAATAGGGTAGTGAGGGCCCCTAGACATAGGCAAATGGTTAGAGCGATGTCATTGTTTTCTAGTATTGGATTTAGTCGGATGAGTAGAAAGATTCCGGCTACAACTATTGTGCTTGAGTGTAATAGGGCAGAGACTGGTGTGGGCCCTTCTATGGCGGAAGGAAGTCAGGGGTGAAGGCCGAATTGGGCAGATTTCCCTGTAGCGGCGAGGATGAGTCCTAGGAGGGGGAGGGTAAGGTCATAGTTGTTGGAAAGAATAAACAGTTGTTGTAAATTTCATGTATTGAGGTAAGTAGCTGTTCATGCTATTATTAAGATGAGGCCGATATCACCAATGCGGTTGTATAGAACGGCTTGGAGGGCTGCTGTGTTTGCGTCTGCTCGGCCATACCATCAGCCGATTAAAAGGAAAGATATAATCCCAACACCCTCTCATCCGATAAATAGTTGAAATATGTTGTTTGCTGTAACAAGAGTGATTATTGCAATTAAAAAGATTAGAAGATATTTAAAGAATTGGTTCATTTTGGGGTCTGAGTGTATGTATCAGGATGCAAATTCTAGAATGGATCAGGTAACATAGAGGGCAGTGGGGATAAAAATACAGGAGTAGGTGTCAAATTTAAAACTAATATTAATGTCAAAGCTTAGTGTATTTATTCAGGATCAGGTTGTAATGATGGTTTCTGCGCCTTGGTCAAAAAATAGGAAGAGGGGGAAAAGGCTGACGGAGAAGGCTAGTTTAATGGCAGTTTTGGTCTTAGTTAAGGCTCAATGAGGGGGGAGGGTGTTGGGGCTAAAGGTGGTTAGTACAGGGTAAAGAAGGATAAAAAAAGTTAGTATTATGCAGGAGGAAAAGAATAGGGTGGTGGAGGTCATAGCTGCTACTTGGAGTTGCACCAAGAGTTTTTGGTTCCTAAGACCAATGGATGAGCTATTATCCTTTAGGAGCTTTGGTCGAGTGAGCCCTGGGGTTTAACCAGGGTGGCGATAGATTAGCAGTCGTCGTTGCTGTCGAGCCTCTCTCGATGAACAAGGAGTGTTAAATCCTTAAATTAGAACTGCAACCTAGTATATAATTGTGTCCATGGGCGAAGCATTAAGAGCAGCTGGTTTAGATAAGGGGTGGGTGGACAAGGGGATGTTAGCCCCTTTCTTTAGAATCACAATCTAAAATTTTGGTTAAACTATGTCTACAAGCGTTTCAGCCCCAGAGCAATTCTGGCTTTAGGATAAGTAGTAGAAGAGGTATGAGGTGAAGAGTTAGGAGTAGATGTTCTCGGGAATGAGAGGGGTCTAAGGAGATTAGGTGGTTTGGAAGGGGTCCTCGTTGGGTGGAGAGGAATATGAAAAGGGAGTAGGCTGCGGTAATTAGTGTGCCTAATCCTGTTATGATTAATGTTCATATAGATCAATTAAATAAGGATACGATGATTATTAGTTCTCCTATGAGGTTTGGAAGAGGGGGTAGAGCCAGGTTGGCGAGGGTCATGGAGAATCATCAAATAGCTGTTAGGGGAAGGACCGTTTGTAATCCTCGGGCTAGGAGTATGGTGCGGCTGTGAAGTCGCTCATAATTGGTGTTAGCAAGACAGAAGAGGGCTGAAGATGTTAGGCCGTGGGCAATTATGAGAATTAAGGAGCCTGTAAAGGCCCAGGGGGTTTGAATTAGGATGCCGGCTGCTACCAGGCCCATATGACTAACGGAAGAGTAAGCAATGAGGGCTTTTAGGTCTGTTTGTCGTAAGCAGATTGATCCAGTTATGATTACACCTCAAAGTGCTAAAGCGATAAAGGGGTAGCTTAGTTCTTTAGTGAGGGGGTCTAGAATTACTAGAATACGTATTATTCCGTATCCCCCTAGCTTCAGAAGGACGGCTGCAAGGACTATGGATCCTGCGATAGGGGCTTCGACGTGGGCTTTAGGGAGTCAGAGGTGGGCCCCGTAAAGGGGTATTTTGACCAGAAATGCCAGGAGGCAGGCTATTCATCATATTTTGTGGGCTCAGGGGGTTAAATGGATAGGCGGCAAATAGGGAAGGGTAAGGAATGAGAGAGTGCCTGTGGAGTTTTGCAAGAGGAGGAGGGCAATTAGAAGCGGGAGAGAGCCTGCCAGGGTGTAAAAGAGAAAGTAGGTTCCTGCATTTAGGCGTTCTATTTGATTTCCTCAGCGGGTAATAATGATGAGGGTGGGGATAAGAGTGGCTTCAAATATAATGTAAAACATAATTAGTTCAGTGGCGCTAAAGGCAAGAATTAAAAAGATTTGGAGGGATATCAGGAGGGAAATAAAGGTTCGTTGGCGATTGGTTGGTTCGAGTATAAGGTGATTTTGACTGGCGAGAATTATGAGGGGAAGTAATCAGCAGGAGAGAATGAGGAGGGGGGTGGAAATGGGGTCGGAGGCCATAATAAAGTTTAGAAATGATCACCCGGTTTCAGCAGGATTAGCTATTCAAATTAAGCTAATGGTTGCAATTGTTAAGCTGTAGAGGAGGGTCGTGGTTCAAAGGCTTTTTTTTGGAATAAGCCATGTGGAGGGTAATAGGAGGATTGATGGGAGGAGAATTTTTAGCATTGAAGGAGATTTAGGCTTTGGAGTCGGCTGGTACCATGGGTTCGGGTACTAGCTACTAGCAGGGCTAAGCCTACGCTGGCTTCGCAGGCAGAAAAGGCTAGAAGGATCATTGGTAGGGGTGCGGAGCTTATTGAGTCAAATTGGAGGGTTCAAAGGGATAGTCCAATAAACAGTGAGAGTATTAGTCCTTCTAGGCATAGGAGGGCTGATAGAATATGGGTTCGGTAGAAGGCGAGGCCTGCTAGGCCTAATATAAAGGCTGATGAGAGTGCAAAGTGAGAGGGGGTCATAAGGCAATTATGGACTTGAACCATAAGTTTTTGAGCCGAAATCAAATGTTTTTTTTAAACTAAGGGCCTATTCTGCCCATTCTAGGCCTCCTTGAATTCACTCATAGATTAGGCCAAGGGTGAGAAGGGTGAGCAATACGGTTGCTCAAATAAAGGCTAGATGGGGGTTAGTAAGCTGATTACCTCAAGGAAGGGGCAGGAGAAGAGCAATTTCTAGGTCAAATAGAAGAAACAAGATTGCTACTAGAAAAAAGCGAATTGAAAAAGGCAGTCGTGCTGATCCCAAGGGGTCAAAACCGCATTCGTAGGGTGAGAGTTTTTCGTGGTCAGGGGCCGTTAGAGGAAGTCAAAAAGCAATAATTGCTAGGAGGAGGGATAGAAGTAAGGAGATTGTAAATATGGTTGTAACGAGATTCATTATCTTTCCTTGGATTTTAACCAAGGCCGTGTGATTGGAAGTCACTTATACTAACGTTTGTACTAGAAAGATTAGGAACCTCATCAGTAGATGGAGATGTAGAGGAAGAGTCATACAACGTCGACAAAATGTCAATATCAGGCAGCGGCCTCAAAGCCAAAATGGTGATCTGATGTGAAGTGATGCAAAGTTTGTCGTAGTAGGCAAACGGCTAGAAAGGTTGAGCCAATAATTACATGTAGGCCGTGGAAGCCGGTTGCAACGAAAAAGGTTGAACCGTATACTCCGTCTGCAATTGTAAAGGGGGCTTCGTAGTATTCTATTGCTTGGAGGGCTGTAAAGTAGAAGCCTAAAAGGATGGTGAGAGAAAGTGATTGAATGGCTTGCTTTCGTTGGCCCTCTATAATGCTGTGATGGGCTCAAGTTACTGTGACTCCGGATGCCAGGAGTACAGCTGTGTTAAGGAGAGGAACTTCAAAAGGATTAAGTGTGGTGATACCGGTTGGAGGTCAGCAGCCGCCTAGTTCTGGTGTTGGGGCCAAGCTTGAGTGATAAAAAGCTCAGAAAAATCCTAAGAAGAAGAAAACTTCAGAAGTAATAAATAGAACTATACCGTATCGGAGACCTTTCTGGACAGGGGGTGTGTGGTGTCCTTGAAATGTCCCTTCTCGGATGATGTCTCGTCATCATTGGTATATTGTTAGGAGGAGGAGGACAAGGCCTAGGGATATAAGAGTCGTGGAGTGGAAATGTATCCAGATTGCTAAGCCGGATGTTATAAGAAGGGCGGCTACTGCACCTGTTAGGGGTCAGGGGCTTGGGTCTACTATGTGGTATGCATGTGCTTGATGGGCCATTAAACGTTTTCTTGCAAATATAGGCTTAACAGGAGAGCAAAAACATATGCTTGGATTATAGCAACTGCAATTTCTAAAAGGGTTAGAAGAAAGAGAAGTACTATAGTAAGGATTGCTGCTATAGGTGAGATAGATAAAAGGACTATAGCAGCTGTGGAGATTAGTTGAATTAGAAGATGGCCTGCGGTGAGGTTAGCAGTGAGTCGGACCCCCAGGGCGAGGGGGCGGATAAAAAGGCTAATTGTTTCGATAATAATTAGTACGGGGATGAGTGGTGTGGGTGTTCCTTCAGGAAGTAGATGTGCTAGGGCGTGGGTGGGTTGAGTTTTTATGCCGAGAACGACAGTAGCCAGTCAGATTGGGATAGCAAATCCTATATTTATGGATAGTTGTGTAGTTGGGGTGAAAGTATATGGGAGGAGGCCTATTGTATTTAATGTAATAAGAAATACTATTAAGGATGCTAGTAGAAGTGCCCATTTGTGTCCAGGGATGTTAATAGGAAAAAATATTTGTTGTGTGAAGTTGCTTAAAAATCAGTTTTGGAGGGAAAGGAGTCGGTTACTTGTTCAGCGGGTCGCTTGGTGGGGAAAAAAGAGTCAGGGGAGGCTCAGGGCGATGATTATCAGCGGAATTCAGATGGTGATGGGGCTTTGGAATTGATCAAATAGGCTTAGGATCATGGTCAGTTTCAGAATTCTGTTTTTGACTTTTGTTTCGCTTGGGGGGCAAGACTTTCTGGGAAAGTGTGTGTCAATACTTTTGGGACAACAATTAAGGAGAAAGCCACTCAAGAAAATAGAAGGTAAGTGAATCAGGGGGAGGGGTTTAATTGTGGCATATCGCTTGGGGTGGTTGGGAGGCACCATTTTTAGCTTAAAAGGCTAATGCTAGACCCTATTTAGCTTCCTAGCGAAGCATCTTCAAGTATTATTGAGGATCAGTTTTCAAAATGTTCGAGAGGGACTGCTTCAACTACAATGGGTATAAAGCTGTGATTTGCTCCGCAAATCTCTGAGCATTGACCGTAGAATACTCCGGGGCGTGAGGTGATAAAGGCTGTTTGGTTCAATCGTCCAGGGACAGCGTCTATTTTAACTCCAAGGCATGGGACTGCTCAGGAGTGAAGGACATCGTCGGCAGAAATTAGGACGCGGATGGGGGATTCTACGGGGATTACTATGCGGTGGTCGGCTTCTAATAGTCGGAATTGGCCAGGAGTTAGGTCTTGTGTTGGAATTATGTAAGAATCAAAGCCTAGGTCTTCATAGTCTGTATATTCGTAGCTTCAGTATCATTGGTGGCCGACTGCTTTGATTGTTAGGTGAGGGTCGCTGATTTCGTCTATTAAGTAGAGGATGCGGAGGGATGGGAGGGCAATAAGAATCAGAACTATTGCGGGAAGTAGGGTTCAGATAATTTCAATTTCTTGGGAGTCTAGGATTAGTTTGTCTGTTAGTTTTGTGACCACCATGGCTGTAATGATATAAAGAACAAGAGTGCTGATAAGGAACACAATTATAAGGGAATGGTCATGGAAGTGAAGAAGCTCTTCTATTAGAGGGGAAGCTGCATCTTGGAAGCCTAATTGGGAGGGATGTGCCATTATAGGTAAGACACGTGGGTGTTTAACCCACGATTTTGCCTTGACAAGGCAATGTAATGGTATTTTACTAGTGTCTTGTAAGAAAGTGACAGAATGGTTATGTGGCTGGCTTGAAACCAGTTTATGGGGGTTCAATTCCTTCCTTTCTCGGAAGTTACTTAGTGAGGTGGTGTGTTTGTACGAAAGCAGGTTCTTCGAATGTGTGGTAGGGGGGTGGGGATCCGTGGAGTCATTCAACGTTGGTTGCAGCTAGGTGAATTGAGAGGACTTCTCGTTTTGCTGTAAAGGCTTCTCAGATAATAAATAGAAACATGATTACTGCTACAAGAGAGATGAGGGAGCCAATTGAGGAGATTGAATTTCATAGTGTGTAGGCATCTGGGTAATCAGAGTATCGGCGAGGTATACCTGCTAGCCCTAAAAAATGTTGGGGGAAGAAGGTGAGATTAACTCCGACGAATATAATTCCAAAGTGGATTTTTGTTCAAGTGCTGTGGAGTGTGTAGCCTGAGAATAATGGGAATCAGTGTACAAATCCTGCAACAATAGCGAAGACTGCACCCATTGAGAGGACGTAGTGGAAGTGGGCCACTACGTAGTAGGTGTCATGTAGTACAATATCTAAGGATGAATTTGCTAAGACAATTCCTGTGAGCCCTCCCACTGTGAAGAGAAAAATGAAGCCTAGTGCTCAGAGAAGGGGGGCTTCTCATTTAAGTGCCCCTCCATGGAGGGTGGCTAGTCAACTAAATACTTTAACTCCAGTAGGGATGGCAATAATTATTGTGGCTGACGTAAAGTAGGCGCGAGTGTCTACATCTATTCCTACTGTGAACATGTGGTGGGCTCATACAATAAAGCCTAGGAGACCGATGGCTATTATAGCTCAGACTATGCCCATGTAGCCAAAGGGTTCTTTTTTACCAGCGTAGTAGGCTACAATGTGTGAGATCATTCCGAAGCCAGGTAAAATTAGAATGTATACCTCCGGGTGGCCGAAGAATCAGAACAAGTGTTGGTAAAGAATTGGGTCACCTCCACCTGCTGGGTCGAAGAAGGTTGTGTTTAGATTGCGATCTGTAAGAAGTATGGTGATGCCTGCAGCAAGGACGGGTAGGGAGAGAAGCAAAAGTACAGCAGTGATTAGCACTGCTCACACGAATAGGGGTGTTTGATACTGGGATGCTGCAGGGGGTTTTATGTTAATGATGGTGGTGATAAAGTTAATGGCCCCTAGGATGGAAGAAATACCAGCTAGATGGAGTGAAAAAATGGTTAAGTCTACAGAAGGGCCTGCGTGGGCTAGATTGCCTGCGAGAGGGGGATAAACAGTTCATCCTGTTCCGGCGCCTGCTTCAACTCCAGAAGATGCTAAAAGAAGAAGGAATGAAGGGGGTAGAAGCCAAAAACTTATATTGTTTATTCGGGGGAAGGCCATGTCAGGCGCACCAATTATTAGTGGTACAAGTCAGTTACCAAATCCTCCGATTATAATTGGTATAACCATGAAAAAGATTATTACAAAGGCATGAGCTGTGACGATTACATTATAAATTTGGTCATCACCTAGGAGTGATCCGGGTTGGCTTAGTTCAGCTCGGATTAAAAGGCTAAGAGCTGTTCCCACCATGCCAGCTCAGGCACCAAATACGAGATAAAGGGTGCCGATGTCTTTATGATTGGTTGAGAAGAATCAACGTGTTACTACCACAGGTAAGATGGCTGAGTATTAAGCGGTGGATTGTAGACCCATGAACGGAGGTTCAAGTCCTCCTTTTACCAGAGTCCTGAGGTGATTCACGTTAGATTGCAAATCTGAAGAAGCGGCCTAATACCCGCCGGGGCTTCCCCGCCTAATTTGCTCTGCTTAGGCGGGGAAAGCTAGGCAGATGCTCTCTGGTTTGAGCGCTTAGCTGTTAACTAAGAGTTTGAAGGATCGAGGCCTTCCTGTCTAGAAAGGCTTTAGCTTAATTAAAGCGTCTGTTTTGCAAATAGAAGATGTGGGTTAGTGTCCCGTAAGTCTTATTCAGGGGCTGGGGGGCTTTCACCCCCACTTAGGGCTTTGAAGGCCCTTGGTCTAAGTATTAGCCTAAGTCCCTTCTAGGTTAAGTTATCAGGTCAAATAAGCCAGAATTGTTGGGGTTAGGGGGAGAAGGGTGATTGTTGCAGTAATAGTAAGGGCTGGAACTAGTGTGTTATGTCGGGGGTGGAATCGTCAAGGGAGTGTTCCGGGGAGGTTGTTGGGGGGTGTAGTTAGTGTTGTTGTGTAAAAGAGTCGGAGGTAGAAATAAAGGCTTAGGAGGGATGAAAGGATGGCAATAAGGGCTATTAGGGTTATACCTTCTTTTACTAATTCTATAGTGATTAGTCATTTTGGTGCAAATCCTGTGAGAGGAGGTAGGCCTCCTAAGGAGAGGAGGATAAAAGGGAGGATGGCAGTAAGGGTGGGGATTTTAGCTCAGGAGGTGGATAAAGAGCTAATGTGTTTGGCACGGAGGAGTATTAGGGATAGGAATAGTGAGGTGGAAATTAGTAGGTACGTGTAAAGGGCTAGAAGGGTAAGAGGGGGTGAAATTGATAAAATAAGAATTATTCACCCTAAATGGGCGATTGAAGAGTATGCTAGGATTTTTCGAAGTTGGACTTGATTAAATCCCCCAAGTCCTCCCACAATGATGGATAAGAGGCCTAAGGTTAAAAGAATGTTTGAGTTAGTTAATGGAATTTGGTACATGAGGTAGAGGGGGGCAAGCTTTTGTCAAGTAGAAAGAATTAATGCAATTCGTAGATCTAGTGCCTGTATTACTTCAGGTAGTCAGGTATGAAGGGGGGCAAGTCCAACTTTTATTGCAAGAGCTAGAATACAAAGTGCCATGGGAGTTGGATGGGATATTAGAGGAATGTTTCATGTCCCAGTTAAATATGAGTTTGAAAAAGTAGCGAATAAGAGTAATGCTGAGGCTACTGTTTGTGCAAAGAAGTATTTAGTGGCTGCTTCAACTGCTCGAGGGTGGGGGTTTTGAACTATTAGGGGGATGAGGGCTAATGTGTTAATTTCAATGCCTATTCAGGCGAGCAGTCAGTGGGTGCTTGCGAAAGTTATTATTGTGCCTAATCCGAGGCTTATTAATAGGGTTGATTGTACGATTTGGGTCATTAATAAAGGATGGATTTTAACCATCGTGTTCGGGGTATGGGCCCGAAAGCTTTTTTAGCTGACTTTACTAGGAAGTAGTGTAGTGGAAGCACCAAGAGTTTTGATCTCTTCAGGTTGGGTTCAAGTCCCTTCTTTCTAAGGAATCGGAGGGGTTTGAACCCCCATAATTTACTCTATCAAAGTAATCCTTTACTTCAGGCACGAGTCCTATGGCTTATAGTTGTGGGGGTAGTCCGTAGAGGGCTATGGGGAGGGACAGATGTCAGATGACGAGGGCAATAGTTAAGGGCAAAAAATTTTTTCAGGTTAAGTGTATGAGTTGGTCGTATCGGAATCGGGGGTAAGAGGCTCGAATTCAAAGGAATACTGTTGTGAGGAAGGCAGCCTTAGTCATTAGGTTAAGTGAGGTGAGTTCTGGCAGAGTGTGGTTAAATGATGTTCCTAGAAATAGTGTGGCAGACAAGGTATTTATTAGAATAATATTGGCATACTCCGCTATGAAAAAAAGGGCGAAGGGGCCCCCTGCGTATTCTACGTTGAAGCCTGAAACTAGCTCGGATTCACCCTCTGTTAGGTCAAAGGGGGCTCGGTTAGTTTCGGCTAGGGTGGATACGTATCATATGGCGGCGAGAGGAAGTGCAGGGAGAATAAGTCATGTTTGTTCTTGTGCAGTGTTAAATGTTTGTAGGGTAAACCCTCCTGCAAGAAGAATAGTGCTGAGTAAAATAAGGCCTAAGCTTACTTCATACGAGATAGTTTGGGCTACGGCTCGTAAGGCACCAATTAGGGCGTATTTTGAATTTGATGCTCAGCCTGAGCCTAGAATGGAATAAACCGTTAAACTTGAGAGGGCAAGAATAAAGAGGATGCCTAAATTTAGGTCGGCTATGGGGGAGGGGGTTGGGAGGGGGGCTCATAGGGTTAGTGCTAGGGTAAAAGCTAGGACTGGGGTGAGGAGAAATAAAAATGGTGAAGCTGTGGAGGGTCGGATGGGTTCTTTTGTTAGAAGTTTAAGCCCGTCGGCGAATGGTTGAAGAAGGCCGTAGGGGCCGACTACATTTGGGCCTTTGCGGTGTTGCATATATCCTAGAACTTTTCGTTCTAGAAGTGTTAGGAGGGCTACGGCTAGTATAATGAAGATAATAAAAATTAGGGGGTTTGCGATAGTGAAAAGTATGGGGGATATCATAATCTAGGAGGGGAGTTGAACCCCTGTGAGAAGGGCTTAGGCCTTCTGCATTAGCCGGACTCTGCCACCTAGACAGCCGTTGTCTTCGGGGGAGGAGGTGTGTCTTTTGCCTAATTAAGTTGTTGGCATTAGGTGGGGGAAGGGCTTATTTTAAGCATGGGCCCTTTTTCTTCGATCCTTTCGTACTAGAAGAAAACACTTCATAGATAGAAACTGACCTGGATTACTCCGGTCTGAACTCAGATCACGTAGGACTTTAATCGTTGAACAAACGAGCCCTTAATAGCGGCTGCACCATTAGGATGTCCTGATCCAACATCGAGGTCGTAAACCCCCTTGTCGATAAGGGCTCTTAAAGGGGATTGCGCTGTTATCCCTAGGGTAACTCGGTCCGTTGATCGATTAGTATCGGATCTTTAGGTCAGAGGTTCTGATTTTTTGAGCTGCGGCTCTTAGTTATGAAGATGGGTGTCTTCATTCCGCTCGGGGGTTTTTTATTTCTCCGGGGTCGCCCCAACCAAAGACATTGTAACAGGGGCCGGTTGGTTTCGTCCTTTAATTAGGGGATTTTTATATGGTCTGTTGTTGTGTCTAAAGCTCCATAGGGTCTTCTCGTCTTATGTTTTTATCCCCGCTTCTGCACGGGGAGATCAATTTCATTGACTGGGGGAAGGAGACAGTTAAGCCCTCGTTTTGCCATTCATACAGGTCTTCATTTAAAAGACAAGTGATTACGCTACCTTTGCACGGTCAAGATACCGCGGCCGTTAAAATTTTATTCACAGGGCAGGCGGGACCTCTTATAGGAGGGGGGTCAAGAGGCGATGTTTTTGGTAAACAGGCGGGGCTTAGGGTATTTTTTGCCGAGTTCCTTCTTCTCCTTTTAGTCTTTCCGGGGGGGGGGCACTCCGGTGTAGGAGTAACGGGGTTTATTTAAGGGGTTTTCTTGTTTTCTGATTTATTCTTAATTCCCTCTTGGTTTGGGGCCGTTAATTGCCGGTGGGGGGTCCGATCCGGCTTACACGTGTGCGGGGAGAGAAGTGTGTTCTCTTATTACTCATTTTAGCATAATCTCTTCTATGTATAATAGAATGGCCTGGTAGTATTGAGGGAATATAATTTTGTTATCGGAATCATAGGTTTTAGGGGTGTAGGAGCTTTAACGCTTTCTGCAGGGTGGCTGCTTTTAGGCCCACCTAAACACGCACCTGGGGATGTTGTGATTATTATCCGCTCTGAAAAGTTGTGTCTTTGTTCAAAGGGGCTGTACCCCCTTTGAATAACTCTTTAATAATCTTGGGTCCGAGGTTTATTAGATGTATCATCGGGGGTGGGAGAAAAATAAAGGCTAAACTCATATTTAATTCTCAGGCAACCAGCTATAACTAGGCTCGGTAGGTCTTTCACCTCTACTCGAAGGTCTTCCCACTCTTTTGCCACAGAGACGGGTTAGCCCTAATTGTCAGGCTGCCTTGGAGTAGCTCGTCTAGTTTCGGGGGGTCAAACTAAAATTCTCTTTGCTTGGGGTGACTTGCTAAATCATGATGCAAAAGGTACGAGGGTTAATCTCTGCTTCATATTACTTTATTAGTTGTTTCATTTCTTTTTCAGCGTTCCCTTGCGGTACAATTTCTGTAGCTCTCATTTGTCCTTTTCTATCGCCTTTACTTAGGGGGAAAAATGGTTTGGTGGGGGGGGGGAAGTTGATGGGGGTATAAATTTAAGTTATGTTAGGAGAGGAGGCTAGCTGTTGAGTTTCAGTGCGACCTGACTTGCACAGGTGACTTCTCGGTGTAAGGGAGATGCTTTTCTATCTTAGCTACGCTCTGGTTTTTCCAAGTGCACCTTCCGGTACACTTACCATGTTACGACTTGCCTCCCCTTTGTCTTTTAAGGATTTTATGAATGGGTTAAATTTTAGGCTTGGGGAGAGTGACGGGCGGTGTGTGCGCGCTTCAGGGCCGGGTTCAGCAGAACTCTCTGCTTTCTGCTTACTGCTAAATCCTCCTTCATGTGTTGTTTCATAGCACAATTCGTGTTTCCTGGGAGAGGAAATGTAGCCCATTTCTTTCCTTTTCATATGCTACACCTCGACCTGGCGTTTTGGGTTTTACCAGTTTTGCTTACTATGCTTCCTTCACAGGGTAAGCTGACGACGGCGGTATATAGGCTGGAGGAACAAGAAAAGGTGAGGTCGAACGGGGGTTATCGGTTCTAGAACAGGCTCCTCTAGGGGGGTCTAAAGCACCGCCAAGTCCTTTGGGTTTTAAGCTTATGCTCGTAGTTCCCGGGCGGGCGGGGTTGTATGGTCCCCACCAATGTTTATGGCTGTGCATAGTGGGGTTTCTAATCCCAGTTTGTTTCACAGCTTTCGTGGGGTCAAGGTAAATAAGGCCACTTTCGTGGTTGGGTTTCATGCTTCCGGGTGCGTATGACAGCCTTGGAAGAGTTTAGCCTTAGTCTAATTGCTTCTTTAACCACTCTTTACGCCGAAGACTATCAACTTGGGCCCCTCGTATAACCGCGGTGGCTGGCACGAGTTTAACCGGCCCTTGTTAGCTTTAACTAAGTCAAGTTTTCACTTATTGCTTAATGTTTATCACTGCTGAAATCCCTTGGGGGTGTGGCTGGGCAAGGTGTCATGGGCTGCTGTGCGTGCCTGATACCGGCTCCTTACCTTCTAGAAGAAGGCGGGGGGCATTTTCACTGGGGTGCGGATACTTGCATGTGTAAGTGTTGCTAAAGCTGATAGTAAAGTCAGGACCAAGCTTTTGTGCCTGTGGAACTTTGTAGGGTCCATCTTAACATCTTCAGTGTTATGCTTTACGTTAAGCTACACTAGC